ATCTAAGGAAGATCCAGAAGGGGATCTTCCTTAGATACATCAATCTTTTTATGATCTATTCTGCAAATATATGGACTGTGTCGGAGATTCAAAACTTATTCTATTCTTTTTTCTTTCTAAAAAAGAAAAAATGAAAAGAATCCAATGGATTTAAAATTATAACTTTTTCTTAAGTAAATTTATTGCAAAATGCTTATGTACAGTGCTCAATATCTGTTTTACATCTTCTGTGCGAAAATATTCCATTTTCATAAGATCTTCTTGACTGTGACTCAAAAGGTCCAATAATGTATGTATATTGGATCTTTTGAGACAATTATAGGTCCTGGAAGACAATTCTGATTGGTCAATAAAAATACATGTCAAAGGAATTCCTTTTTTGTTTTTCTTGAGATTAGTAAATTTGTCTTGAAAAGAAAAAGGGGGTAGATTCCATCTGTTTTCATTTTCCTTGAAATTCATGTCCCCTTCCTCTGCATGTAGAAAAGGAATCAATAAATCAATCAAATTACGAGAAGCTTCATAAAGTGCTTCTTTAGGAGTTAAACTTCCATTCGTCCATATTTCTATAAAGAGTATCTCTTGTTTTTCATTCCCATTCCCATAAGAATGAATACTATGATTCGCATTTCGAACAGGCATAGATACAATATCTATAGGATAACTTCCATCGTGAGAGTCATTTGTGGATTTCATACGATATCCGCGATCTCTCTTGATTTGTAATTCAATACACAAATCAATTGGTTCTGTCAGATTAGCTATATGCTGTGTCGTGTCAACTATTTCTACAGAAGGTGGTGAGATGATATCTTGAGCTGTTATGTATTTTGGACCCCTGACACAAATGGATGCGTTCCTAACTCCATAAAGATTACTTCTCAATACAACCTCTTTCAAATTGAGTAAAATCTCATGTACTGATTCTTCAATACCTGCTATCGTAGAATATTCATGCAGCACATTTTCAGATGTTGCACGTGTGATACATGTTCCTTCTATTTCTCCAAGTAAAGCCCTTCGTATGGCAATACCTATGGTATCGGCTTGACCTTTCATAAGCGGGGACAGAACGAAACGACCATAATAAAGACGCTTGCTGTCTACTCTTGATTCAACACATTTCCACTGTAGTGTTCGAGTGGATCCTACTACGTCTTCTCGAACCATACTCTTATTTTTCTTTTCTTTATAATTATTGGATCAGAATCATTGAATCATTTATTTCTCTTGGAATCTCTTGAATTCTTATTTCTACACACGTCTTTTTTTAGGGGGGCGACATCCATTATGCGGCATGGGTGTTACATCACGTACGAAACTTAATAGTATCCCATTTCTACGAATAGCTCGTAATGCCGCATCTCTTCCGAGACCTGGACCTTTTATCATAACTTCTGCTCGCTGCATACCCTGATCAACTAATGTACGAATAGCATTAAATGCTGCGGCTTGAGCAGCATAGGGTGTTCCTTTTCTTGTGCCTCTGAATCCAGAAGTACCTGCGGAAGCCCAAGAAACCACCCGACCTCGTACGTCTGTAACAGTTACAATAGTATTATTGAAACTCGCTTGAACATGAATAACTCCTTTTGGTATTCTACGTTCATTCTTATTTGAACCAATACGTGCATTCTTACGTAAACTAATTTTTGCTATAGGTTTTGTCATATTTTATTAGATTATATTTATAAGAATAAAATAAAAAGAAAAAAGAATCAGAAATCTACAGAAAGAGACGGGGATATCCATTTCATATGAAAACGAATCCTTTCTTATTTCTTTTTACATGTACATGGGTTTTCTTTTCAAAAGAAAAATGAAAAAGTTCTTTACCCCTGTCTCTGTTTATGTCTCGGATTGGAACAAATAACTATAATTCGCCCCCGCCTACGAATCAAGCGACATTTTTCACAAATTTTACGAACAGAAGCCCTTATCTTCATATTTATCATTCCTTACTTTCATTCTAAATCTATTTTTTTTTTGAAAACAAAAATCAGTTTATTGCATTTTGGAACTTTGAATTATATCTCTACGAAAAGAATGTTTAAAAGAATGATCTAATCGTTCGAATCTTTTTTGCGAAGTCTATAAATTATACGTCCCCTGGTTGAATCATAACGACTCATTTCAATTTTGACTCTATCTCCGGGTAGTATACGTATAAAACTGCGCCGGATTCTCCCTGAAATATAACCTAGAATTAGATCTTCATTATCTAATCGAACTCGGAACATACCGTTGGGTAGTGATTCAGTAATTAAACCCTCATGAATCAATTTCTGTTCTTTCATTCCAGAGAACCCCCTTTAAGTATTAACTAATAGAGGAAGAGTTCTATAATTCACTTCTCCTCTCGATTTTACAAATAGTAAGTTCGAGAGAAAATTAGGGTATCCTAGGAGAATTACCATATATAACACAAAATTTCTCCTCCAATTTTTTCTAATCGAGCTTCTCGATCTGTTATTATACCTCGAGAAGTAGAAAGGATTACAATTCCCATTCCACCTAAAATCTTAGGAATTTGTTGATAGTTGGAATATATTCGTAGACCAGGTCGGCTGATACGCTTTAAATTGATTTTATTACCTTTCCTAGTCTTTCTATGTCGTAAGGTTGAAACCAAGAAATTTTTTTGACTTTCTTGATGTTTTCGAACATTTTCAATAAAACCTTCTCGTAAAAGTATTTTCACAATGTTTTTAGTGATATTAGTAGATACTATTTTAACTCTTCCCTTTTGATCTATGTCAGCATTTCTTATAGAAGTTATTATATCGGCAATAATGTCCCTACCCATGATGAACTATAGTTATTGGTGCCCCCTAATTTTGATATAGTCAACATGCTTCTTTTTTGTTTTATTTTTTATTGAATTCTTTTTTTTCATTATTATAGATTCTCAAAAATTATTATAAATTTAAAATATATACATGAGACACACACAATCTATTAATCGGATCTATTTCAGATATTCTAAGATTCTATTCTATATATAGATAGAAAGATAGGATATATCCTATTTTCATCTATAAGACTTCGGGTGCTAATGAAACGATTTTAGTAAAATTCAACTGTCGCAATTCTCGAGCAATTGCACCAAAAATTCGAGTTCCTTTTGGATTTCCTTCTTGATCAATGATAACCGCTGCATTGTCATCATATCGTATTATCATGCCGTTGTCACGTTTGAGTTCTTTACATGTGCGTACAATCACAGCTCTAATTATTTCTGATCTTTCTAGAGGCATGTTGGGCACTGCTTCTTTGATTACAGCAACAATAACATCGCCAAGATGAGCATATCGGTGATTACCAGTTCCTATGATTCGAATACACATTAATTTTTGAGCTCCACTGTTATCCGCTACATTCAAAAGGGTCTGAGGTTGAATCATATCATTTTTATTTTAATCTCTTATTTCAAGATAATGGAAAAAAGAAATATTGTCTGTCCAGAGATAAAGAAATCCGTGGTTGTTTTTTATTCTTAATACTCCTTCTTATTTTACTTTTGTTTACCTATCCTGAAATAATAAATTGAGTTCGTATAGGCATTTTGCATGCAGCTATTTCCATAGCTGCTTTGGCTACAGCTTCAGATACTCCACTCATTTCATAAATTATTCGGCCCGGTTTAACAACGGATACCCAATATTCGGGGGATCCTTTGCCCGAACCCATACGTGTTTCTGTAGGTCTTACAGTAACAGGTTTGTCAGGAAAGATACGTACCCATATCTTTCCACCACGACGCGCATATCGTGTCATTGCTCTTCGCCCTGCTTCTATTTGTCTAGCTGTGATCCAAGCAGGTTCAAGTGCCTGAAGAGCGTATCTGCCAAAACAAATATGATTGCCTCGGCAAGATATTCCCTTCATTCTACCTCTATGTTGTTTACGAAATCTGGTTCTTTTAGGGTTATAGTTGATGGTTGTTTCTGAATTCCATCTCTACTGCAGAGCCGGACATGAGAATTTCTTCTCATCCAGCTCCTCGCGAATGAAATGATTCAATAAAATTAATATTACATAGAAATATGTATTTTATTCTATCAAAAGACAAAAGAAAGAATATACTCATTTTTTTATATTTAATTTATATTTAATTTGTTACATAGGCAGGCTGTATATATAACTTATATAACTAGATAACTAGGCGTGTTTTATATATATAAATATAAAATATATAAAGAAAAATAATGTTTCTTTCTTTTAGTAAAATCTCTAAAGTATTTTTCTTTACCTCTATTGAATCACGCCAATAGTCATCCAATAAATGAAATTCTTAAATGAAATAAAAATAAAGAAAGGTTTCGCGGGCGAATATTAACTCTTTCCTCCTTCATTTGTAGGGTCAATTCATGACCATTCAGAAGAAATCCATTTTTTTCTTGGTTCATTCCGCCATCCTACCCAATGAATCCTTAGGATTGATTCGTTTTCAAGAAAATCCTATGTAATCACAGGTTCCATCGTTCCCATAACTTCTCTATTAATACTTAGGCCTGAACTCTGCAATGGAGCTCTCAACAGAATCTGTTATTTGTTTCCGAGTCAATCTCCTCAGTTTTTCTTAACCCGAAGCTCAATTAAATTTTTCTCTATTTTCTATTATTTAGATTCTTTATTTTTCTATCTTAATTACATACTTACATATATAATAGACTATATTATCCATATTGATTAGATTCTTTATATTATTATTTTATTATATTTTTATTGTATATTAATGTTGATGCTTTATAACACTGCCTTTTTTATGGGGTAATTCTTCATAAACCATACATATGGGAATCATATATCATTTAATATCATTTAGATCTTTATTCTCTCTTTCTATCACCCTTCCTTTTTCCACATCCCTTTTTTTTTTCACAATTCATAATCAGATTTCTTTTTTATGAAAAGGATTTCAGTTGCTACAACTATATGGTTTATTCAGTCATATAGTGACTGTTTCTTGGGATCTCGACAATACGAAGCAATAAGTT